TGTTCTTTTACCCAAGAAAAAGTATTTCTATTTTGCATGGTCTAATCATTGATCCACGGAATTTCTACAATAAATTCGATAGGTAGCTAGTAGAATTCCCTATCCACAAGTTTGCCATTGTATTGATTGTACTTAAAGAATTGTACTGGTGGAATATAGTATGAATACCTTGAATTGAAAAGGTAGAAGTATAAAGAATAAGTAAGATGAAAAAAGATTTCTTTATACACGAAGAAAGATTCTGATTTGATTGATATCAAAAGATCTAAGGAATTATTCATTCATTGAATGATAAATTACTACAAGCGAAGGAGATACACGATTTAAAAAATGGAAGATCCAATATTTCACAATTGTATCTAGAATCACTGGAAAAGTGGAAACAAGACCAGATATAATCTGATCATTCTGAGCCAATCCAAAATCGTTGTAGATCGAACCAATCATTAGTTCCCAACCATGGGTCGAGTGAAATCCAATCCATAAATCAGTAACTAAAAGAATTGAAAAAGCTTTGATTGTATCACTTAAGTTATAGAGAAATTCCTGAATCCAAGAATTAAGAATGAAAAGTTCTTCATTACCCAGAAAAAAATAACCACTTAGAATAGCGAAACAGATTAGATTTGTAGAGAAATGCAAAATGATATGGAAATGAGATTCATTTTGTCTTTGGACTAATTGTATTGTTTCCTTATGCATTCCTATACGAAGTCTTTGCATATGTGTCTCCGAGTACTCCTTTATCATCTCGTCCAACAGGAATAGTTCTTCTAATTCCATAAATTTTTCTAGAACATTTTTCTCTTGAATATCATTCAAAAGGATTTCGGATTGCCTGGTATTCCACCAATTAAGAACCCAAGTTTCTAGACATTTATTAAATGAGAGAGAAACCCACCAGGGCAAAAAGAGTATAGACACAAGATATGGGAGGGAAGCCAATGCTTTCTTTTTTTTCATTCTGTATCCGTGATGTGAATTGTTAATGAACCTGTTTCATTCGTCGATTCTATCTGAGATTTCTATGAAGCACGAATCATATAACAAGAGCCTATAACTCTAACAAGAATAAGGTATCGAACCTATGGATCTTTTCCTATTTTTGTTTTTGTGTAAGAATTGAGTCTTTGGATCTAGAATAGAACACACAAGAAAGGCCCTTTTCGAATGAAAAAAAAAAAGAAGTAAATATTCTTTCCATATTCCAGAGATCACAATTAGGCAAATTGTAACCGATTTCCCCTTCATTTATTCCTTTCGATGAAGACTCGAAAACTCATTTGAACTAACGAATATAATTTGGATTTAAAGACGAACCCTACCGGATCCTTTAATTCTTTTATTTCTATTTCTAATTCGAAATATTTCACTGTCTAACCGCAGCACGGGTATAGGGTATCAATTCAAAGGCCTAAAAATCTAAAAATAAAAAGAGGAATTATGTTTTACGAAAACAAAAGACATGTTAGGATATTTGATGAATCTATACTTATTAGACCTTTTACTAGTATAAAGAAGGAAGCTGGACGCCATGTGTATGCGTATACAAAATAGTTTTTGTGTACAAATAGTTTCTATTCTCCTTAATAGATTTTTTTTAATATATTTTATTAGATTTTATTTGATTAGTTATATTAGATTTTATTAATATTGTTCCATATACGTCCTCCTGCTTTTGAGATGTATTAAGTTCCTTATCTCATGCTGAGATTTATTCTTCAGTTCATTTCAAAATACTTCAATAGGTACGCGCAAAAAATAGGCCAATTCGGCAGCTTTTTGTTCAATTTCTCGTGGAGTCAAATTCTCATCAGTACGGGTCAAAGGAATGGCTCCTTGGCCCCTGATTTCCATATAAAGGACACGACGAGGAAAAAGACCCTCTCTGACCTCCATTCTTATCGATTGGATATCTTTCAGAAAGAAACGAAGAAAGATGCGACGATTTCTTCCAGGAAATCCCCAACGAAAAAGGGACATTATCCCTTCTTTTCTATCGAATTGGTCATAACCACTACCTACATTCCATGAAATTGTGCACCACAAATAAGAACTAATGAATAGACCTGCGATCCCATAGAAAGACATCACGATCCCTTGTGGGAAAAAAAGGATTTGCTGAGACGGAAATACGGATATCAGATTTTTACCAAGATAACTGGAAGTTCCAACCACTAAGAATCCTAGTGAACCTAAAAAAAGGATACAGGCCCAGCAAAAATTACTTGTTTTTCGAGACCCCGTTAGAAGTTCTATCCATATATGTTCTGATCGCCAGTTCATACTATACTAGATCCAGTTGCATTCGATTGGAATTGAGAGAATAACCCAAATGGATTTGACTCGACTTTTATTGCTTGATCCCGAAGTAACTTTCATCAACTAGCAGCATTCCGACAGGAACCATTAGGAATAATTGGTTAGATACGTTGAGTTTCTATTTCAAAGATTTTTCAAAAAAGATTTGCTGATCTTTTTGAATTTAATCATTTAATTGATTAAGCTATAACCGCATATACATGCTGCATTAATGCGTATATTATGCATCGGTATACATAACAAAACAACTCTTCCATTTGTTTTTGGAAAGGCCACATATCATATATCCTACCATATTACATTAAAAAAAAAGGATCTGTATGATGATCCAATGTTGAAAGAAATTGATGAGATTTGGTCCCATCATATTTAGACAATCTTATTTCTTTGGACATAAAGAGATAAAGAAGCCATTGCGATTGCCGGAAAGACTAGGCCCACTAAAGGAACAAAAATAGAGGGAAAGTTCAAATCTATCATAGAATGGGTACCTCGATTTCATATTTGTACCTATTATAATTATCAATTCTAATTATCTAATTAGAAAGATATCTTATGATAAGTCTATTTATTAGAAAGAATATTAAGATAATATTAATATGAAGTATTTAATAATCAATAACAAATGTAGAACTCAATGAAGTGTATCTATCCCTCTTTCTACACGAATAATCCGCTTTCATAAATTGGATTCTTCTTCTGCCATCCTTATCTTTATCGTCTTTCTATCTTTCCTTTCAAAACACCTTTTTTGTTTTGAAAGGAAAGATAGAAAAGAGTTTCTTATGAGTTTCCAACTTTAACCAATCTTATCCAACAAACAAGGATTCCTAGTGAAAAAAGGGAGTTATCACTAAATAAAAAGAACTTATATATTCTTATTATTTGTTATTTGAATATTTCTATTTTCTTTCTTTGATTTTAGATTTATTCTTTCTTTTTATTGAATATTTTCTTTTCATTTTTTCGATATCTTTTTTATCTATTTTTTGTTGTTCTATATATGAATATGTCAAAAGGACGGAGAAAATGATTTTTATTTCCCGGATTTCTCGGAAGGAGAAAGAAATCTTGTCGATAGAGGGATGCTTATTCCTAATCAGGAAGAGAGGTAGAATAAAAAAAAGATCCGGGGCAAAAAGTAATTATCCAAAACTTCTGACTCTTACTACACTTATAACTGATGTCCCCAAAGAAAACACCATCTTCTTAGTTTTTTTTTTTTTTCATTATTCATTATAATGAACTAAATGTGTATTCGCTACAAATAAAAATAACTGAAGCTAGTGATATACTTCCATTTGAAAATGAAGATTTTCAATCTTTTTTCAAATCTTGATTCAAGGGAAGGAAACCGTGTAGCTGAAATAACTCATTCAGAACACCTTTTAAAAGATTACGTGGTACGATTGGGTCAAATAAGCCCTTATGGAATAAATACTCAGCCGCTTGTGAACCGTCGGGTACTGTCTTTTTCAATGTTTGTTCAATTACTCTTTTACCCGCAAACGCAATGTAGGCATTAGGTTCAGCAATAATGATATCTCCCAACATACCAAAACTTGCTGTAACTCCGCCAGTTGTAGGAGATGTAAGGATTGATACATAGAATAACTTTTTCTTTAATTGATAATCATATAAAGCAGAAGATATTTTAGCCATTTGCATCAAGCTCAAACTCCCTTCTTGCATGCGTGCTCCTCCAGAAGCACACACAATAATGACAGGTAGAGATCGATTAGTAGCATACTCGATCAAACGGGTGATTTTCTCACCTACTACGGATCCCATACTACCTCCCATAAACTGAAAATCCATAACTCCGATTGCTATGGGAATACTATTTAGTTGACCTACGCCCGTTTGAACAGCTTCAGTTAAACCCGTTTTTCTTTGATAAAAAGAGATGCGATCTATATAAGGTTCCTCTTCTGAATGAAATTCAATGGGGTCCATAGAGACCATATCTTCATCCATAGGCTCCCAAGTGCCAGGATCAATAAAGAGTTCGATTCTATCTGAACTACTCATTTTCAAATGATATCCGCAGTGTTCACAAATATTCATTTTTGAACTAAAAAATTTTTTATAATTTAATCCATAACAATTCTCACATTGAACCCATAACTGTTTGTATTTTGTATTTNTATCTAAATCATTAGATTTTTCTCTTCTAGTGAAATAACTGCTACTAGTTTTGATACTAGAATTTCCACTTTCAATACTACTTGTACTTTCTGTACAAATGAAACTAGAAATGTAACTGTCGATACCACTGTAAATGTCACTATTAAGACTGATTTCAAAACGAAGATAACTATCAATGCAACTATTAATGTGATTATTCCAATTAGATTGAGTATCATACATGGAATAATAATAGTAGTAATTACTACTATTAGACCCACTATTCAAATAACTAGGAAAAAGAATCTCTAGTTCACTCAAAAAAGAACTAGCATTGTCAATATCAAAAATCTGATTTTCAATATCAAAATATACAGAATAAGTGTCACCATTACTATTTCTAACTAAAAAAGTATGATCAGAGATCAAACTCCAAATATTCCTGCTATCAAATAAATCATTTAGATAATGAATATTACTGAAACTATAACTGTCCCAACTAGGAATCTTTTTCTCCGCATCATTTAGAATAGTTTCTTCACTTCCACTGG